ATCCGTTGGACAAGCGGATTCACATCTCTTACAACCTACACAGTCCTCTGTTCTTGGAGCAGGAGCAATTTGCTTAGCTTTACATCCGTCCCAAGGTATCATTTCCAATACATCTGTGGGGCAGGCTCGTACACATTGAGTACACCCTATACATGTATCATAAATCTTTACTGAATGTGACATTGGATCTATCAATTTTTTGAACGTTATCAATTTTCGATCTGGTAAAATCAGTAGTAACTGAATCATATATTGTAGACACCAGACGAATCAGTGGTTTACCAGAATTTTTTTTTAATTTAATAATCAATCTACTTCTGGATCTGGTCATGAGAATGAGAGAGGTCCAAGATACTTTGATTTATTACGTTTCAGCAAACATGGTCATACGAGTTATACACGACACGCTAATTCTAATTGATAAATATTCTATATATCTGTCTTTATTTATATCATTACGACTATTTATTCAACAAATTCGATTGATTGATACGAGTTGATTTTCTGTTACGATAGATCGACGAAACAATAGCTGGCCCAATAGCTGCTTCAGCGGCTGCAATAGCTATAACAAAGATCGAGAAAATGTCTCCTTTTAATTGTCGACTATCAAATAAATCAGAAAATGTTACGAGATTTAGATTAACCGCATTCAGTATAAGCTCAAGACACATAAGTGCTCTAACCATGTTTCGGCTTGTGATCAATCCATAAATACCGATAGAAAATAAATAGGCACTCAAAATAAGTATATGCTCGGTCATCATTGACCAACTCCTCATCAATTGAGATTGATTTCAATATGAACAACAATACAATTTAACCGATTTGATTGACTAGAATATAACAAGTACGGAAAAAAGAAAGGTATTAGTAATGGATCGAACTCAAACCCATTCAATTTAATATATGAACAATAGAATATCAAAATGGAACTGAAGGGAAATTGATGTCATAATAGTAACACAGAACAAAACACGGCCTTGTTTATTTTATTTGATTTTGGATTTCTAATTCTAAGTATTTATTACTGACGAGCCATAGCAATTGCACCTATCAAAGCAACTAAAAGAATTATAGAAATGAGTTCAAATGGAAGATAAAAATCTGTTGATAAATGAATTCCAATTTGTTGAACGTTACTTGTCAGGTCCTGCTCTATAATCTGGTTTGATCTTGTAGTCCAAATAATCCCGTACCATGACGTATCTGAGATAGTAGTAATTAGTGAAAAAAGAATACTTGTACAAACCAGTGAAGTAACTCCATCTCCAACTGTCCAAAGATATAAATCCTTGTAATATTCTGAACCATTCATGAACATCACAGCAAATACGATTAAGACATTTACGGCTCCCACGTAAATAAGGAGCTGTGCAGCAGCTACAAAATAGGAGTTAGATGGAATATGGAATAAGGATATACAAACAAGAACCAATCCTAATGAAAAGGCAGAATAAATTGGATTGGTAAGTAATACCACCCCTAGGCCTCCTAATATAAGACCTGATCCTAGAAATACTAAAAGAATATCATGTATTGATCCAGGTAAATCCATTATGTGTAAAATAAGAGATAAATAAGTTGAAATATTTCATTTTCATGACCTTACTGACCGGGCCAGGAAAAAAGAGGTTACCCTATCTTTCTTTTTTTTTTCTTGTATATGCCTAATTGAATTGAATCTTAATGTGGTGTGGATTGATGTAGATACAGTTATTGGACCAATCCCGCTTTTGTATCCGAAAGAGTAGTTGAAATTTGATATTTCGAAATCATCACGGATATATGAATCTATTCTAAATCCAAATCAAGCCGTGATTCTCACCAATCAATAGTTATGTTTTGTAGTTACTAACCAACCAAAATGAAAGAAACTTCGCTTCTTTAGATCAAAACGGAATCTTAGTAATTGGTAATCGTTCTTGAATCAAGGGGGTTATCCGTGGCTATTTTTATTTGAGTCGAATTCATAATTGTTCGAATTGTGTAATCGCCAATTACTGACATTGGTAACCGACCCAAAGCAATTTGATTATAATTCAATTCGTGACGATCGTAAGTAGAAAGTTCATATTCTTCAGTCATTGATAAACAGTTTGTTGGACAATACTCGACGCAGTTACCACAAAATATACAGATTCCGAAATCAATACTATAATTAAGCAATCGTTTCTTTCTAATATCTGTTTCCAATCTCCAATCAACAACGGGTAGATCTATGGGGCATACACGAACACATACTTCACAAGCAATGCATTTATCAAATTCAAAGTGGATTCGACCGCGGAAACGCTCTGATGTGATCGATTTTTCATAAGGATATTGAATAGTTACAGGTAAACGATTCGCGTGGGATAAGGTAATCATGAAACTTTGACCAATGTACCTTGCAGCTCGTACTGTTTGTTGACCATAATTCATGAACCCAGTCACCATAGGGAACATATCGTGGATATCCATGAATAAATTGATGTTTCTTTCTCTTGCTTGAGAGAGG